TTTATCTACTAATAGTGGACAAATTGGCGTATTACCAAATCACGCGCCTATTGCCACAGCTGTAGATATAGGTATTTTGAGAATACGCTTTAATGACCAATGGTTAACGATGGCTCTGATGGGCGGTTTTGCTAGAATAGGTAATAATGAGATCACCGTTTTAGTAAATGATGCGGAGAAGAGTAGTGACATTGATCCCCAAGAAGCTCAGCAAACTCTTGAAATAGCGGAAGCCGGCTTGAGGAAAGCTGAAAGTAAGAGACAAACAATTGAGGCAAATCTAGCTCTCAGACGAGCTAGGACACGAGTAGAGGTTCTCAATGTGATTTCGTAACTAGTCGGTGCGCCCGAATCGAATAATCCTAATCAAAAGAATTTGTGTTTATACACATATGGATTCTTCCGATTGAATCCAATCAAATACAATCAAGGGGAATCGGATTCTGATGTAAGGAAAAAAGTTTTAGTTTCAATTCGAAAATCAAATCGAATAGGATAGAAAAGATACAAAATCAGTAAGTAGAAAAACTTATTAGATACCATTGACCATGGTATCTAATAAGTTCTACCTACTATTGGATTTGAACCAATGACTCCCGCCGTATGAAAGCAATACTCTAACCACTGAGTTAAGTAGGTCATTTATCATTATAAGGAGAAAAAAAAAAAGACCCCTCCCATTGATGGATTATAAATCCAATAAGACTTCGAAGCAATACCAATCAAAAAGATCAAAGAGATACGATGTTGGATCATGGGATATTCATCTTGACAAGAAATTATCTCCATAATATGATAAAATATGTATCACAAGCACAAGGGCTATAGCTCAGTTAGGTAGAGCACCTCGTTTACACGTGCGCCAATGTTTTTCAGAAGAGTCCACCATGCAATCAAAGAATTGATCTTTTTGAGAAATCAATGTCTGACTCCAGGATTTTTAGGGAACAAAACAAGAGAACAATAGCCTGACAAATGGTTCGGTTCGATTCAGGTTCCCATTTAGGAACCAAATGGAATCCATCATTGATTTGAGATATTGATAAGGTGAATACCTAGTCTATTCAATGCTAGGCATAATGAGTATAAGGACCTCAAAAATTCTCTTTTTGTCCTATGAACCTTAAGGCGTATGAAGTTTCATATTTGATTCTTTAATCAGGATGATAGAGACTCCATTTAACTTAGGTTAATCTAGGCCAGAAGCAAACCTACGTCAAGATAACCTTTCTTTGAAACACTTTGGTAGTGCTCCTATATCACAATCCAAATAATGAATCCGAGCACGTGGAGCCATTTCCTTATTTTTCTGTCAAGAAAAAAAAATATGGTAGACTAACTGATATTTCTAGCAGTTAATGAAAGAGCCCAATGCAAAAAAAAATGCATGTTGGGTCTTTGAAAGAGTTCGAATCATTTTGATAAGAATCAGTTCGATCTCTTTTACCGAGAAGGTCTACGGTTCGAGTCCGTATAGCCCTATAATAATATAATAATCCAAATTGAAATACAAAAAGTTCTATAGTTTTCATTTACTCAATTACTGTATTTTTTGTTGTTTGTAACCGGTCGCTCGTGGTTGCTTGGTTCATCGAAATAAAATCATTCCCATAAGCTTGCTTATGGGGGACTCGTTCAGAGCAGAACATAAAACGGAAAACAAAAGCCCGTTTCAATCGTTATTTTTTTTTTTCGAATCTCGGATAAAGAAACCCATTATTTTTAGTAATTCATTTTTTTCGTATGTGAATTCCATATGATTTTGCCTCCAAAAATTCACCAAAAATGAGTGGGTATACCAAGGAAAAGAAGTCTCACTAACTCTTTGATTGTGGACAGTAAAGGAGGCAAAATCATGACATGAATCCGGTTAAAAATGAAAACTCCAACCTAACCCCACTCAAATCGAATAGTAAGTCACATGGATATAGGAACGGATTACTGTATTTGTCGACACGTCCGCGTTTGAAAAACGAAGATCTTTTCATAAACAGAAAACAAAATATATATAGAAAATAGAATCAAAATCGATTGCATTTCGAATTCAAATATTAAAAAATTCAAAATTCGAAATCAAAATGAGAATTCTATTTGGAATTTTTTTTTTTTCTAAAAGGCCGAAACGAGGTGAAAGCAAGAGAGTTTTATTTGTTTTATTTGTTTTGTTTGTATAAGAGATTTATACTATACTGAAATAAAATCGAAGGAAGTGTAATGAAAATAGGAGTACAATCGAGAAACGAGACATCACAGCAAACAAGTGAAACTGTGTGGTTCGACAAAAATGCATTTTGGTTTTGACTAACCTGTTACCGATGACTTGACAATGAATTCCAATTCGAATCGACAAATTCGGTATATTTTTCACATTCAAAGGAGTTCGTCTATGTTTCTGCTTTACAAATATGATATTTTCTGGGCATTTCTAATAATATCAAACGTTATTCCGATTTTGGCATTTTTAATTTCCGCAGTTTTAGCCCCGATTAGCAAAGGACCA